AAGTAATAATAGCATGGCACTTCGAATTCGATATAAGAATTTTTTTTTACCCTTAAATTATGTATCGAAAGAGTAGTATGAGATAAAAGGCATTTCCGATTTTATACGATCTATCGGGAGTCCTATTTCAGCGTCACAAACTTTTTTGTTTTCACACCGGGAGCTCTTAATCTTAACAATATTTATGTTATGAAAGAATATGAAAATAAAAAAATCTTGTTTTTTTTATTTGAAAAAAAAAAAAAGAAACTTTGGGATTGCTAAATAACAAACGAAATAAATATATAAAGCAACGGAGCCATCATAGTATTTTTGAACTACTCCAAAAAGAAGGGTGGTTATTGGATCATTTACCAACCTGAGTCTGATAGACCCTATATTTAATTTATATTTATTTATTTAAAAATTTTTCCATGTAAGTGTAAATAAGGTAAAAAAAAAGTGAATTCCATTATAGAGCCGTATGCAATGCGCAAAAGAAGATGCCTGTACGGTTGTTCAATTATATCTTTTTTTATTATTATTCTTTATCTCTTCACCTTTCATTATGCGAGATAGAATAAACATTTATTATGTTATATCATCAGGGTAATGATCCACCAACCTGCTGCCTCTTTTTATGAGGCACAGACGGGAGAATTTATCTTGGAAGCGGAAGAACTACTGAAGCTGCGCGAAACCCTCACAAGGGTTTATGCACAAAGGACAGGCAAACCCTTATGGGTTGTATCCGAAGACATGGAAAGAGATGTTTTTATGTCAGCAATAGAAGCCCAAGCTCATGGAATTGTTGATCTTGTAGCGACTGAATAAAAAAGAAAAAATAACAAGGATTTCACACGAATTCGTTATTTGAGATTTTATCTTCTTACCGGATTTAATATTCTATTATTTAATATTCTATTAATTAATCTCATTAATCTATTAATATAGAAATAAAATAATTCATAAGCATCCGGTTAAGATCGATCTAAACCAGCCCATTATGTATATGATTCAACATGCCAACTATTAAACAACTTATTAGAAACACAAGACAGCCAATCAGAAATGTCACGAAATCCCCCGCTCTTGGGGGATGTCCTCAACGACGAGGAACATGTACTAGGGTGTATGTGCGACTCGTTCAGATCATGGGCTAGGACAAAAGAAAGAAAACAATTGATCCAGTATCAACGATCAATACCAGTGAATAGGATAGAATGGAAGAACTCCAGTCAATATCTAAAAATAAAAAAGATCTATCCTTCTATTATGGTATCAAATGTATGGTTTCCGTTGGTGCAAATCCAATCACCTCAATTTAAAAATTAAAAATTTAAGATGAGAAAGAATTCTCCATTGATAGCAAATGGTATCCATTAAGCAGGGGAAATCCTATTTTAAAAAGCAGAAAAATTCTGCCTTACTCTTGCAAGAACGGACTAACAGGGTCAGCTACCCAGCTAATCTTCATAATTAAATACCGTTACTGTATAAGTGGATCTCGTTGTGAAAGACCTAGTACTGGATAATTATGGGTAGAGCCAAAGAGTTTGAACTGTACAAGTTAACAATAACATTGATTAAATGAAAGAAAGAAGGGCTCCGGTGTATAGAGAAGACCTCACCGTTTAAGAAGTAACCATAGAAACGATGGAACCCACTATATCCATTTATATTTATTACTTTTTTATTTACTATGTGTTTTTAATACCTAGTATCAATACAATTTTTTTTTTATAGGTGAAATGCCTAGAAAAAAAGAAAAAATCGTGGTCGGGAAGGTTATAATAGCAAAAGCCATTGGAATTTTTATTTTATACATTGGAAGAATCCGTTTTGTTATTAATAGACTAGGACACGGGAAGAGAATAACTGAAAGAAAGGAAATCGATTAGTTATTCATCAAAGTTTCATTTATTCAATGACCAGAATTAAACGAGGGTATATAGCTCGAAGACGTAGAACAAAAATCCGTTTATTTGCATCAACCTTTCGAGGGGCTCATTCAAGACTTACTCGTACTATTACTCAACAGAAAATAAGAGCCTTGGTTTCGGCTCATCGGGATAGAGGTAGACAAAAGAGAGATTTTCGTCGTTTGTGGATCACTCGGATAAATGCAGTAATTCGCGAGAATAAAGTATACTTTAGTTATAGCAAATTAATACACAATCTGTACAAGAGACAGTTGCTTCTTAATCGTAAAATACTTGCACAAATAGCTATATTAAATAAGAGTTGTCTTTATATGATTTCCAATGAGATCATAAAATAAAGAGATTGGAAGGAATCCGTTGGAATAGTTTAAATGGAGTTCCCTGGAGAATGAACTCTGGGAAGGTAGAGTAGAAATTAGTATGATAAAATATGATAAAGTCATCAAAATGAAGAAACACGTTCAATAAAAAATATTTATTCTTCTCCAATTTTTTTTTTTTTCTTACGAGTTGACTCGCTTCTTTCAAATTGTTTCTCATTATTAAGAAAAGGTAACGGAGATAAAATACGAGCTTGTTTTATAGCAATAGTAATTAATCGTTGTTGTTTTAAGGTCAACCTATTTACCCGTCTAGATAATATTTTTCCTTGTTCGCTAATAAATCGACTAATTAAACTCATGTTTCTATAATCAATTCGATCCCCCGATTGGATCGGAGGCAAACGCCTACGAAAAGATCGCTTGGATTTAAGAAGGATTCGCTTGGATTTATCCATGGTTTGTTTATTCCTTATCCTGAAAATCCCAATCCTATTTCGATCGGATCAAACATGATGTAGAATTAAGAAATAGGATTGGGTTTGTTTATATTTAAATAAATATATGTTATATATAATATGTAATTTTTCACCTTCCTTGGAAGACTGACACACGAGCGGTCGATTCGATCTATTTCTTTATCTCCCCATGAATCGTATGTTTGTAACAACAGGGACAGAATTTTCTCAATTCCAATCGACCAGGCGTATTGTGTCGATTCTTTTGAGTAATATATCTGGAAATGCCCGTTGATTCCTTATTAACACGATTTCGAAGACAACTGGTACATTCCAAAATAACTGTTACTCGGACATCTTTACCCTTGGCCATGAACCTCCTTTGGTTTATGATTCACTCAATTCTTTAATTTTCCGATCCGAAGCAAGGAAGAATAAAGGACAAAAAAAAAATAGAAGCAGGTAACTCGAAATCAAATTATAAAAGAAAGATTTCGTTGCAATCAATATAGTAATAATAAGTAATATAATGATTTCTAACTATATTTATAATTAAGAATTGCCGTACAGTATTTTCAGTTAAGTATCTTGTATGATATAGTTGCCCCAACCATCACATTTTCATTTCCACTCTATTATTATATTAATATTAATTTGAGCCTGGGCCCGGGTTCATAGTTTCACTGAGGGCGAAACCGCTTTTTCTTTGTTTTTTTTTTTAGAATAAGTTATTCTAAAAAAAAAAAACAAAGAAAAAAAGAAGGCAAGGGTAGGGATTAGTTACAGAGATTTGATTGTATCTCTAATCTTCTTCCCCCTTCTCATATCAATAACTAAAATGAAAAAAAAGGGAATATCAACGCATCCGGAAAAAAACGATTGATCTCTATCAATAAACCTGCCAAAGACCCGAACCATAAAGCACTTACTACCGGTGCCACGGAGAGATATGTTTTTAGATCTCGCATTTGAAAAACTCCTCTTTCTTTATTCGTTATTGTAATTTTATTGTAATTTGTAATACATAATGGTAATACATATATGACCAGATGTGTATATGTAGTTAATGACTGACCGCCTGTATTTGTACGCGGAGTCCCTAATTAAAATTAAAATGTACAAAAAAGATATTTCTACCTGAAATTACTAAAAAATATTAATTTTTTATGGTAGGTTTCATATTTATTTCATACTTTATATAATATAAGTCTTTTAATATATTATATGTTTGTTATATGATATATGAGACCAAAAAGAAGAAATGAAAAGAGAATTTTTGTATATCAATGGAGGAAGTAAAGATGTGGAAAACAAGACAGGGATTCTCTACAATGACACTGTAGACCAATTGAAAGGGATGTAGCGCAGCTTGGTAGCGCGTTTGTTTTGGGTACAAAATGTCACGGGTTCAAATCCTGTCATCCCTACCTATTACTTATCTTATGAGCAGTAACGAGGGATCAATTGAGATAAATTGGACATACATAATAAATCTTTAATTTTATGATATATATGCAAGATTAATTGGGGTCACAAAATCTTTATTGTGATAATGATAATAAGGCGCTCTTAGTTCAGTTCGGTAGAACGTGGGTCTCCAAAACCCGATGTCGTAGGTTCAAATCCTACAGAGCGTGATTCTGTGTTCTTGTTAATCGCGTTAGGTCGAAAATTACACTTAAATAATTGAACAGCAATCTAAATTTGACCTCCCGCGGATTAAAGGAAGTAGGAGGTCAATCAAAAAAGAGATGTTAATTAATCAAAGGTCCAACTGATCACCACGTCTGTATTGTAAATATGCAGTTACGAATAATCCGGCCAAAGTAATAGGAATTAGACCTAAGACGATTCCAAATAGAAAAACTTCAATCATTTCAATTTGTTTGAAAGGGGAAAGGGGAGGTAATATTTATCCTTAAATATTAATCTGTATTGACTATAAATCTCAATGACCAAGAATTGGAAATTGATACGTTAAGTAACTGTAGAAGATATGAACTGCCATAGAAAGATTTTTTTTATGAATTGTTCATTTAATTAATTTCAAATAAGTCGTATCTTGCTCAGACCGATAAATAGAGCTGAGGTGATAGTCAAAGCTGCTAGTAGAAAACCAAAATAACTAGTTATAGTAGGCATGAAAAGGCTAAATGAAATATGTTCTTTTTATACATATGTTTATAAAGCACTTCCCTAAGTTTCAATTTTTGAAAGATACGAGGATAAGCAAAAATACCAACCAATTGAAAGGATAAATTCAATTGAAAATGTTTGATTCATCTATTATTATAGACGAT